AAAACCGGTTATAAATACTCTTTTCGACCCTAACCAATGGAAACGTCCCTTAAGGTATATAAAAAACGATCAATTTGAAGATGCTGTAAGAACTGAAATGTCACAATATTATTTTTATACATGTCAAAGTGATGGAAAAGAAAGAATAGCTTTTACGTACCCCCCGAGTTTGGCAACTTTTTTGGAAATGATGCAAAGAAAGACATCTCTGTTCCCAAAGGAAAAACTCCCCTCTAATGAATTTTTTAATCAGTGGAGTTATAACAATGAACATAAACAGAAAAATATAAGAAAACTTTTTATAAATAGAGTAAAAACTCTCGATAAAAATTTAGCTCAAACTCTCATTAACGAATCCATTGTTCTGAATGTACTCGAAAAAAGAACTCGGTTGTGTAATGATAAGACTAAAAAAGAATATTTACCCCAAATATATGATCCTTTCATAAATGGACCCTATCGTGGACGAATCAAAAAATTGTTTTCACTTTCAATTAAAAAGGAAATTTCTAGAAAAAATTCTATAGAAAAGTTTTTGATAAATAAGATTCATAGTATCCTTTTGATTATTAATCGCCTAGAATTTGAACAGAAACCAAATTCATTTGATACAAAAGCATGCGCAAAGCAAATGGATTATTTATTGAACTTAATCAATGAATTTGCTGTAAAATCAACATCAAGTTTAAATTTTAAAAGACCTTTTATAGTTCCTGAACATGAACAAGTAAGAATTGATTCAGAAGATAGAATAAAAGTTTTAAAATTTTTATTTGATGCAGATAGAACTCTTCCAAACGAGAAAACGATAAAAAAAAAATCTATTGCATTAAAAGAAATACATAAAAAAATCCCTCGCTGGTCATACAAATTAATTGCTGATTGGGAACAAGAGGAGGGAGAAAACGAGGAGGATGAGATAGAGAATCAGCAGATTCGCTCAAGAAAAGCAAAAAGTGTAGTTATTTTTACTGATAACCAAGAGAATACTGATACTTATAGTAATACCCAAGAAACTAATGATACTGATCAAACAGACGAAGTTGCTTTGATACGTTATTCACAACAATCAGATTTTCGTCGAGACCTAATCAAAGGCTCTATACGTGCTCAAAGACGTAAAATCGTTACTTGGAAATTCTTTGAGGCAGACGTGCATTCCCCCCTCTTTTTAGACCGAATAAACAAATCCCCTTTTTTTTCTTTTGATATTTTCAAACGTATAAACCGAATTTTTAGAAATGGTATGTGGACAAACACAGAACTCAAAATTTCGGATTCTAAAGAGAAAACCACAGAAGAAAGTGAGAAAAAAAAGGAAGAAGATAAAAAAGAAGAAGCCAAAAGAAAGGAGAAAGTACGTATAGAAATAGCGGAAGCCTGGGATAGTATTTTACTTGCTCAAGTAATAAGAGGTTTTTTATTAGTAACCCAATCGATTCTTAGAAAATATATTATATTGCCTTCATTGATAATATTCAAAAATATCGTCCGTATGCTATTATTTCAATTTCCTGAATGGTCCGAAGATTTTAAGGATTGGAATCGAGAAATGTATGTTAAATGCACCTATAATGGCGTTCAATTATCAGAAAAAGAATTTCCAAAAGATTGGTTAACAGACGGTATTCAGATTAAGATCCTATTTCCTTTTCGTCTGAAACCTTGGCATAGATCGAATCCACGAGCCCCTTATAACGATCCAATGAAAAAGAAAGATTCAAAAAATGATTCTTGTTTTTTAACAATTTTTGGAATGGAAGCAGAATTTCCTTTTGATTCTTCCAGAAAACAAGAATCATTTTTTGAACCCATTTTTAAAGAACTCAAAAGAAAAATTAGAAAATTGAAAAAGAAATGTTTTCTAATTCTAAAAATTTTAAAAGAAAAAACAAAATTGTTTCTAAATGTTTCAAAAGAAATAAAAAAATGGGTCATTAAAAGGATTCTTTTTTTAAAAGAAATAAAAAAAGAACTATCAAAAATAAATCCAATTCTATTATTTGGATTGAGAAAAAGAAAAGTATATGAATTGAGTAAAACTAAAAAAGATTTGATAATAAGTAATCTGATGATTCCTGAATCGTCCATTGAAACTATACCATCGTCCATTGAAACTATACCTCGGAATTGGACAAATTATTCGTTGACAGAAAAAAAAATGCAGGATCTAACTGATAGAACAAACACGATCATAAATCAAATAGAAAAAATTACAAATGAAAAAAAGGGCGGATTTAGAATTCCGGGATTTAGAATTCCGGATCGAAATATTAGTTTTAACAAAATAAGTGATGATAATAAAAGGTTGAAAGTACAAAAAAATATTTTGCAGATATTAAAAAGAAAAAATGCTCGACTAATACGCAAATCACATTATTTTATAAAATTTTTCATTGAAAGGATATACATAGATATCTTTCTGTGGATAATTAATATTCCTAGGATCAATACACAACCATTTCGTGACTCAATAAAAAAAATTATTAATAAATACATTACCGATAATGAAACAAATCAAGAAAAAATGGATAAAAAAAATCAAAGTTTAATTCATTTTATTTCGACTATAAAAAAGGCACTATATAATACTAATATTAGTAAAAAAAATTCAAATACTTTTTGTGACTTATCCTACTTTTCACAAGCCTATGTATTTTACAAATTGTCACAAACCCAATTTGTCAATTTGGATTTTTATAAGTTAAAATCTGTCTTGCAATATAATGGAGCAGCTCCTTTTATTAAGAATGAAATAAGGGGTTATTTTGTTGGAACACAAGAACTTTTTCTTTCTCAATTAAGACATAAGAATTGTCAGAATTCTGGAATAAATCAATGGACAAATTGGTTAAGGAATCATTATCAATATGATATATCTCACATTAGATGGTCTAGACTAGTACCACAAAAATGGCGAAATAGATTCAATCACCATTATATGAATAAAAATAAGGATTTAAGTAACTCATCTAAAAAAACGAAATTTATTCACTACGAAAAACTAAAAAATTTTGAAAAGGCTTCATTACTGAATGAAAAAGAGAATTTTAAAAAACAATATAAATATGATCGGTTAGCATATAAATCTATTAATTCTGAAAATACGAAGTACTCATCAATTTATGAATTGTCATTACACGTAAAAAACAACCAAGAAGTTTTTTTGAACTCCAACACAAATAAACTAAAATCTTTTTATATGATGGAAGGTATTCCTATTATCCCTATCAATAATGATCGAGTACAACATGATATTACAGATATGGATAAAAATCTGGATAGAAAATATTTTGATTGGAGAATCATCCATTTTTGTCTTAGAAAGAAAATCAATATTGAAGCTTGGATCAATATTGATACTGACCCAAACAGTAATAAAAAATGTACTAAGGATAAACTTAATGATTATTCAATAATTGATAAACTGAATAAGCAAAATTTTTTTGATCTCACAATTCATCAAGATCAAGAAATCTATTTATCTAATCAAAAAAAAATTTTGGATTGGATGGGAATGAATGAAGAAATATTAAACCGCCCCATATCAAATCTTGAACGTTGGTTCTTCTCCGAATTTTTGATACTTTATAATTTGTATAAAACTAAACCGTGGGTTATACCAAAAAAATTACTTCTTTTAGATTCTAATATAAATGAAAACGTTACTGATATTGAAAACAAAAGCATTGCTAGAAATAAAAAAAAAGATCTTTTTATATCCTCCAATGAAAAAAAATCTCTTGAATTAAAAAAACGAAATAAAGAGCAAAAAGAATCAGCGGACCAAGCAAACCTTGAATCTGCTCTTTCAAACCAAGAAAAAGATGTTGAAGAAGATTATACGGACTCGGAGATGAAAAAACAAAAAAATAAAAAACAATACAAGAACAATACAAAAGCGGAGTTTGATTTCTTACTAAAAAGGTATTTTCATTTTCAATTGCGATGGGATGATATTTTAAATAAAAAAATAATCAATAACATCAAAGTATATTGTCTCCTGCTTAGACTGATAAATCCAAGAGAAATAACTATATCCTCTATTCAAAGAGGAGAAATGAGTCTTGATATTCTGGTGATTCAGAAAAATTTAACTCTTACGGAATTCATCAAAAGAGGAATTTTGATTATTGAACCAATTCGTCTATCTATAAAAAATGATGGGCAATTTATTATGTATCAAACCATTGGTATTTCATCGGTTCATCAAAGTAAACACAAAATGAATCAAAAATACAGAGAAAAAACCCATATTGATAAGAATTCTGATGAAGTCATTACCAAATATAAAAAGATGACTGGAAATAGAGATAAAAATCATTATGATTTGTTTGTTCCTGAAAATATTTTATCACCTAGACTTCGGAGAGAATTTAGAATTCTAATTTGTTTCAATTCTAGGAATAGAAATGATATGCATAAAAATTCAGCATTAGGGAATGGGAATGGGAATAAGGTAAACAGTCAAGTTTTGGATAAAAACAAAGGATATAAAAAGAAACTTATTAACTTAAAGTTATTTCTATGGCCAAATTATCGATTAGAAGATTTAGCTTGTATGAATCGGTATTGGTTTGATAGCAATAACGGCAGTCATTTTGGTATGGTAAGGATACATATGTATCCGCGATTGAAAATCCATTACTAGTAAATTTTTGCTATCTTTCCCATAACACAGCGGGTCTATGACGACAAAGAGGTGCGCACATTCAATGTCTTAGATTCTATTCTGATACATGATACTAATTCAATAACATATCAATTCGATCTAGAAATGAATCAATAAAATCGTCTGATTTTAGGACTAAGTTTTTATCGTTTTGGAGGATGGAAAACAACCATCCTTTTGTATACCTTTGTATACTGTGATACCTTTTCAAATTTTGAAATTAAAATAGGATTGATTTAATTTGATTTAATAAAAGTCGAAATTAGACCGAAATTAAGATTATTCTCTATACCAAACTAAACCAAGTGCCATTATTATTACTGATCAATAAAAATATCTATCAATCAAAATATTTTAAAACTTAAAAAAAGAAGGGGGGTTCGTTTTATGGTAAAAAATCCATTCATCTCAGTTATTTCACAAGAAGAAAAAGAAGAAAATAGGGGTTCTGTTGAATTTCAAATATTTAGTTTCACCAATAGGATACGAAGACTTACTTCCCATTTACAATTACACAAAAAAGACTATTTATCTCAGAGAGGTCTACGTAAAATTCTGGGAAAACGCCAACGCCTACTATCTTATTTGTCAAAGAAAAATAGAATAGGTTATAAAGAATTGATTAATCGGTTGGATATTCGTGAATCAAAAACTCGTTAATTTGAAGAAGCATTTTGAATTATTTGATTTATTAGATCGTGAATTTGAATGAACTTTTTTTCGTTTTCAGCAATTCAATTCATGAAAGAGTGAATTAAGGAAAAACCTATGAATATACCAGCTACAAGAAAAGACCTGATGGTAGTCAGTATGGGTCCCCACCATCCATCAATGCATGGTGTTCTTCGACTTATCATTACTCTAGATGGTGAAGATGTTATTGACTGTGAACCAATATTGGGTTATTTACACCGAGGGATGGAAAAAATTGCGGAAAACCGAACAATTATACAATATTTGCCTTATGTAACACGTTGGGATTATTTAGCTACTATGTTCACAGAAGCAATAACAGTAAATGGACCGGAACAGCTGGGAAATATTCAAGTACCTAAAAGAGCCAGCTATATAAGAATAATTATGTTGGAGTTGAGTCGTATAGCTTCTCATCTGTTATGGCTCGGCCCTTTTATGGCGGATATTGGTGCACAGACTCCTTTTTTCTATATTTTCAGAGAAAGAGAATTAGTATATGATCTATTCGAAGCTGCCACCGGTATGAGAATGATGCATAATTATTTTCGGATCGGAGGGGTGGCGGCTGATCTCCCTTATGGCTGGATAGATAAATGTTTGGATTTCTGCGATTATTTTTTAATAAGGGTTGCTGAATATCAACAACTTATTACACGCAATCCTATTTTTTTAGAACGAGTCGAGGGGGTAGGCATTATTGGTCGAGAGGAAGTAATAAACTGGGGTTTATCAGGACCAATGCTGCGAGCGTCCGGAATACAATGGGACCTTCGTAAAGTTGATCAGTATGAGTGTTATGACGAATTTGATTGGGAAGTACAGTGGCAAAAAGAAGGGGATTCATTGGCTCGTTATCTAGTCCGAATTGGTGAAATGGTGGAATCTGTAAAAATTATTCAACAGGCTCTCGAAGGAATTCCGGGGGGACCATATGAGAATTTAGAAATCCGCTACTTTGATAGAGAAAGGAATCCAGAATGGAATGATTTTGAATATCGCTTTATTAGTAAAAAACCTTCTCCTACATTTGAATTGCCGAAACAAGAACTTTATGTGCGAGTCGAAGCTCCAAAAGGCGAATTGGGGATTTTTCTGATAGGGGATCGGAGTGGTTTTCCTTGGAGATGGAAAATTCGACCGCCGGGTTTTATCAATTTGCAAATTCTTCCTCAGTTAGTTAAAAGAATGAAATTGGCTGATATTATGACAATACTAGGTAGTATAGATATCATTATGGGAGAAGTTGATCGTTGAAATGATAATTGATACACTAGATACACTAGAATTACAAGAGATCGATTATTTTTCTAGATTGGAATTTTTAAAGGGGGTCTATGGAATTATATGGTTACTTATTCCTATTTTGACTCTTGTATTGGGAATCACAATAGGCGTACTGGTAATTGTATGGTTAGAAAGAGAAATATCCGCGGGACTACAACAACGTATTGGACCTGAATACGCCGGCCCTTTGGGAGTTCTTCAAGCTCTAGCAGATGGGACAAAACTTCTTTTCAAAGAAAATCTTTTTCCATCTAGAGGGGATACTCGTTTATTCAGTATCGGTCCATCCATAGCAGTTATATCCATTTTACTAACCTATTTAGTAGTTCCATTTGGGTATCGCCTTGTTTTAGCGGATCTCAATATTGGTGTTTTTTTATGGATTGCCATTTCAAGTATTGCTCCCATTGGACTTCTTATGTCAGGATACGGGTCAAATAATAAATATTCCTTTCTAGGTGGTCTACGAGCTGCTGCTCAATCAATTAGTTATGAAATACCATTAACTTTATGTGTGTTATCAATATCTCTACGTGCGATTCGTTGATATATAGACATAAACCTTTCTCTATTCCTCCTTTCGAGGAAAACGGTGGAATGAATTGAGTAGGGTTAGAGATCTTCATTTTTTTTTTTATTCATTATTCAGATTGAAAAATTCAATAAAATAGTTATATTGAGTGAAAGAAAACAGCTTATATATATTATATAATTTAGAATATATAAATTCGCAGTAAAAATATTGAGTCTCATTTTCCATGTATAAGAGTTAAAGAGTTAAGCGAAAATAAACATAAACATAAGAAATTGTTTACCCCAAGATTGGTCGATTAGTCATCCTGACTTGAAGCGGGCTCAAAAGATCCACCGTATTGATTTTTCACTATCATTTGTATGGATTAACATACATGTATTATCATAACGGAGGGTTGAACAAAAACGAGTGGATGGTTAGAAACACCAAGATATGTAACGGATTTGTAATGGAAATGGAAATTATGTAAATTATCCAAAAAGGGCTTTTTTACATAATATACAAACAACGAATACTAATTGGGGCTTAAAGTTAGTAGAAATTATTAGGAAGTACTCCCCAAGACACTATTCCAATCCAGAGTATGCTCCTATCCACCGATGAAATACATAACTATTGGGAACGAAAAAATCCTTTATTTTGTAAGCCCTCTTTTTTTAAGAAATAGAAAGAAGAATAGGAACGAAAAAAAAAAAAGAGAAAGAAACCCAATTCCAATAAAAAAATATATCTTTTTTATCCTTTTCCATATTCGTATTCTATATTCATATATATATATAGAATATATATCATAATTCATGAATTAATATGGAATTTTTTTTCGTAAGTAAAAATGACGGGTTAATTATGTTAGTTATATTTCTACAAGAAGTATTTTATTGAAGAATTAAGTTATTACTCAACAAAGAAGAATTAAAATTTTTTAAAGAAGGGGTGAGATCAATTCAGAAGTACTTTGTTTTTTTTTTTTTTTTTATTATTATTTTATTATTAATTTTTTTAATTATTTAATTATTAAAATAACAATTATTTAAAACTAATAATTATAACAGACAGAATTCTATTGGTCTAATTTTGGACCGTCCAATAAGATTTGACCTTATCCATCCTACAAATGTATCAAGATAAAATAATACTTACCTGGTCCTTAGATTTATTTATGGCCTTTAAGGAGCCGTATGAGATGAAAATCTCATGTACGGTTCTGTAATAGCGATGGTAACAGTGATGGTATCACCGACTATGATTATCTAACAGTTCAAGTACAATTGATATAGTTGAGGCACAATCAAAATATGGTTTTGGGGGGTGGAATTTATGGCGTCAGCCTATAGGGTTTATCATTTTTCTCATCTCTTCCCTAGCAGAATGTGAGAGATTACCTTTTGATTTACCAGAAGCAGAAGAAGAATTAGTAGCAGGTTATCAAACCGAATACTCGGGTATAAAATTTGGTTTATTTTATGTTGCTTCTTATCTAAACCTATTAGTTTCTTCATTATTTGTAACAGTTCTTTACTTGGGAGGATGGAATATATCTATTCCAGACATATATGTTTCTGAGTTTTTTGAAATAAATAAATTGGGTGGAGTCTTTGAAGCGACGATTGGTATCTTTATTACATTAACTAAAACTTATTTGTTCTTGTTCATTCCTATCACAACAAGATGGACTTTGCCGAGGCTAAGAATGGACCAACTATTAAATCTTGGGTGGAAATTTCTTTTACCGATCTCTCTTGGTAATCTATTATTAACAACTTCTTCCCAACTCTTTTCGCTGTAAAGGAATATTCTATATTCATAATTTGTCTCAAACAAGAGAAATAAACAAACATAAAATTATTCATATATATATATATATTCACGATATGTTTTCTATGGTAACTGGGTTCATGAATTATGGTCAACAAACAATACGGGCTGCAAGGTACATCGGTCAAGGTTTCATGATTACTTTATCTCACGCAAATCGTTTACCCGTAACTATTCAATATCCGTATGAAAAATTAATCACCGCGGAACGTTTCCGTGGTCGAATTCATTTTGAATTTGATAAATGTATTGCTTGTGAAGTATGTGTTCGTGTATGTCCTATAGATCTACCCGTTGTTGATTGGAAATTGGAAACAGATATTCGAAAGAAACGATTACTAAATTACAGTATTGATTTCGGAATCTGTATATTTTGTGGTAATTGTGTTGAGTATTGTCCAACAAATTGTTTATCAATGACTGAAGAATATGAACTTTCTACTTATGATCGTCATGAATTAAATTATAATCAAATTGCTTTAGGTCGTTTACCAATGTCAGTAGTTGACGATTATACAATTCGAACAATTTTTAATTCACCTCAAATAAAAAATAAGTAAATCTCTTGATTCAAGAATAAATTCTAATTACTTTAACAATACTAAAGTTCGGTTTTGATTTATTTATTTAAAAGAAATAAAGGTTCTTTCGTTTTGTTTGGTCAATAACTAGAAATGAAATTCCAACTATTAATTGGTTGATTAAGAAGCGAGTCTTTATTTTGATTGAAAATCTATTAATTAATATATCTGTATATATTTCGAAATAAAAAATTTCGGATTAGACCTATTCCTTCAGATAAAGAATAAAATTAACCCAATAATTGTACCTACATTTAGTCCCATTTCTTAGGATTTAATTAGGAATTTTTCAAAAATTATTAAAAAAAAAATTCTGGTCGGGTCTCAATAAAGTCATGAAAAACATTTAGATTTATTTATCTCTTATTTTACATATAATGGATTTGCCTGGACCAATACATGACTTTCTTTTAGTCTTTCTGGGATTGGGTCTTATACTAGGCGGTATAGGTGTGGTATTATTTACCAACGCCATTTATTCTGCCTTTTCATTGGGGCTGGTTCTTGTTTGTATATCCTTATTTTATATTCTATTAAACTCCTATTTTGTAGCTGCTGCACAACTTCTTATTTACGTGGGAGCTATAAATGTTTTAATTGTATTTGCTGTGATGTTTATGAATGGTTCAGAAGATTACAAAGATTTTAATCTTTGGACTGTTGGGGATGGGATTACTTTGCCTGTTTGTACAAGTATTTTTGTTTTACTAATGATTAGTATTACGGATACGTCATGGTACGGGATTATTTGGACTGCAAGATCAAACCAGATTATAGAGCAAGATTTGATAAGTAATAGTCAACAAATTGGAATTCATTTATCAACAGATTTTTTTCTTCCATTTGAATTCATTTCGATAATTCTTTTAGTCGCTTTAATAGGCGCAATTGCAGTAGCGCGCCAGTAATAAATCTCTAGAATTTCCAACAGTAATCAAAATTCAACTCTGTTCTGTGTTATTACATTTTTTTATCTTCCATTTTTAAATTGGTTATGTTATGTCTAAAAGTCAAAATAAAAACTCTTTTATTTAATCTATTACTAATACAATATATTTACAATATATTTATTTTACAATATATTTATTTGTTCCACACTTTACTTTATATTCTAGTCAATTGAATCTGTTGAATTGTTATTCAGTTCATATTGAAATGAATCAAAATTGATAAGGAGTTAGTCAATGATGCTCGAGCATGTACTTGTTTTGAGTGCCTACTTATTTTCTATCGGTATCTATGGATTGATCACAAGCCGAAATATGGTTAGAGCCCTTATGTGTCTTGAACTTATACTGAATGCGGTTAATATAAATTTCGTAACATTTTCTGATTTTTTTGATAGCCGGCAATTAAAAGGAAATATTTTCTCAATTTTTGTTATAGCTATTGCCGCCGCTGAAGCAGCTATTGGACCGGCCATTGTTTCGTCAATTTATCGTAACAGAAAATCAACTCGTATCAATCAATCGAATTTGTTGAATAAGTAGTATTAATCATAGAAATTACAATATGCATAAATTCTAATTAACATGACCATACATTAAATCTAATCCATATTTTAGAAAATGTAAGAAATCAAAGTATCTTGGTTCTATCGTCTGGGTCGATCCAGAAGTAGATTGCTTCCAAATTTCTGGTAAATTATTGATTCATCTGGTGTATAAATATATGATTCATTTACAAGTTTACTAGATCGAAAATTTCTGACGTTTAAAAATTTATAGATCCAATGTCACATTCAGTAAAGATTTATGATACGTGTATAGGGTGTACTCAATGTGTGCGAGCCTGCCCAACTGATGTATTAGAAATGATACCTTGGGACGGATGTAAAGCTAAGCAAATAGCTTCTGCTCCAAGAACAGAGGACTGTGTCGGTTGTAAGAGATGTGAATCTGCCTGTCCAACGGATTTCTTGAGTGTTCGCGTTTATTTATGGCATGAAACAACTCGAAGTATGGGTCTAGCTTATTAATACGTTTCAGAAAACCCTACTCGAATCCATTTGATTTTTTTACCTTTACCGACAAAAACCCGCGCTCAAAATATATTTATTTCGAGCACGGGTTTTTCTGGTCCAAGTTTATTTTGTTTTTACTATGAATAATTTTCCTTGGTTAACCCTAGTTGTAGTTTTGCCAATATCCGCGGGTTCCTTAATTTTCTTTCTTCCTCATAGAGGAAATAAGGTAATAAGGTGGTATACTATATGTATATGTATAGTAGAACTCCTTCTAACAACCTATGCATTCGGTTATCGTTTCCAATTGGATGATCCGTTAATGCAACTAACGGAGAATTATAAATGGATCAATTATTTTGATTTTTACTGGAGATTGGGAATAGATGGAATTTCTATAGGACCCATTTTACTGACAGGCTTTATCACAACTTTAGCTACTTTAGCGGCTTGGCCCGTTACTCGAGATTCACGACTATTCCATTTCCTAATGTTAGCAATGTATAGCGGTCAAATAGGACTATTTTCTTCTCAAGACCTTTTACTTTTTTTCATCATGTGGGAGTTAGAATTAATTCCCGTTTATCTACTTCTATCCATGTGGGGTGGAAAGAAACGTTTGTATTCAGCTACAAAATTTATTTTGTACACTGCTGGAGGTTCAGTTTTTTTATTAATAGGAGTTCTGGGTATTGGTTTATACGGCTCCAATGAACCGACATTAAATTTTGAAACATCAGCTAATCAATCGTATCCTGTAGCACTGGAAATAATATTTTATATTGGATTTCTTATTGCTTTTGCTGTCAAATCACCGATCATACCCCTACACACATGGTTACCAGACACCCATGGAGAGGCACATTATAGTACTTGTATGCTTTTAGCCGGAATCTTATTAAAAATGGGAGCGTATGGGTTGGTTCGGATCAATATGGAATTATTACCCCATGCCCACTCTTTATTTTCTCCCTGGTTGATGATAGTAGGCACAATTCAAATTATCTATGCAGCTTTAACATCTCCGGGTCAGCGTAATTTAAAAAAAAGAATAGCCTATTCTTCTGTATCTCATATGGGTTTCATAATTATAGGAATTGGTTCTATAAGCGATACAGGGCTCAACGGGGCCATTTTACAAATAATTTCTCACGGATTTATTGGCGCTGCACTTTTTTTCTTGGCCGGAACGAGTTATGATAGAATACGACTTGTTTACCTCGACGAAATGGGCGGAATGGCCGTCTCAATTCCAAAAATATTCACGACTTTCAGTATCTTATCAATGGCTTCGCTTGCATTACCGGGCATGAGCGGTTTTGTTGCCGAATTGGTAGTTTTTTTTGGAATACTTACTAGCCAAAAATATCTTTTAATAACAAAAATCTTAATTACTTTTGTAATGGCAATTGGAATGATATTAACTCCTATTTATTCATTATCTATGTTACGCCAGATGTTCTATGGATACAAGCTTTTTAATGTCCCCAAAAACTCTTATTTTTTTGATTCTGGACCGCGCGAGTTATTTATTTCGATTTCGATCCTTTTACCGGTAATAGGTATTGGTATTTATCCCGATTTCGTTTTCTCATTATCAGTTGACAAGGTCGAAGCTATTCTATCAAATTTTTTTTATAGATAGTTTTTGTCAATAAACCAAAAAAAAAATACGATGATTTTAAAAATCGTTCATTGTCCAAAAAAAGTCTTTTTCAGCTTTTAAGTTAAATAAAAAAATTGGAATTCTATTATAAAAATATAACCAGATATTTTGACATTTTGAGAACCATTTGAATCAAGTAATGGAAATGGAATGATTCAAATGGTTCTTGATGGTTGATATAAGGGTTTCATATCTATATGTATGCTGCCCTAGGCTTCTCGTTGTCAAGTACTTTAAATTCAATTAGATTCAATTAGATGGTAATGTAAATGAACCATAACTATGCAACCCTATTCCTAATAGATTAACCCCAAAATAACATATCCAAATTATAAGAAAGCCCATTGAGGCCACAATTGCAGAATTTTGAGTTTCATAATTTTTATTTGTTCGAATATGTAAATAAATCGCAAATATGGTCCAAGTAATAAATGCCCAAGTTTCTTTTGGATCCCAATTCCAATAGGATCCCCATGCTTCATTAGCCCATACTGCTCCCGAAAGAATACCTATGGTTAAAAGGATAAATCCTAAACTAATAATACGATAACTCCATCGATCCAATTGTTGAATTAATTGATATCTGTAATAATTCTGAGAAGAAATCAAAGAAGTGTTTTTTAACACATTGTTTCTTTCATTCACGTATTGAATCTCACCAAAGGCAAATTGCTCAGTTAACAAATTCTTGCTTTTACTAAAAACCCTTATGGATTTTCGAAATGTAATGACTAGAAGAGCTAGTGATAATAATGATCCACACAAAAGAGCTGCATAGCTCAACACCATCATACTTACGTGCATCATTAACCAATGCGATTGGAGAGCCGGTACTAATATTGCAGATTGATGCATTTCATTTAAAAGACCTGAAGTAGCGAAACCCTGGGTAAAAATAACACTTGGCGCCGTTATTGCGCTTAAATGGTTTTTATGTTTTTTAAAATACGGAATCATATGAATAATGGAAAAACCCCACGACAGAAAAATTAATGATTCATATAAATTGCTTAATGGTAAATGCCCAAAATAAATCCAACGAATAACTAATAATCCTGTTATGCAGAAAAAAGTAGCTATCATGCCCTTTTCTGATGAATCATATAGTCCTACGATTTCATCGACAAATAAAGTTATCAAATGAATTATAATTACAATTGAAATGATCGAAAAGGATATATGAGTTAATATACGCTCTAAAGTTGAAACTATCATAAAATTTATTAAAGGGGTTCTCAATTATAGGAATTGAAATAGGGAATTGAATTCATTATAGGGCTTACTCTTTTAGAAAAAGCCATGCCGCTACTCGGACTCGAACCGAGATGCTCTAGCACTGCTTCCTAAGAGCAGCGTGTCTACCGATTTCACCATAGCGGCTTATTCAAAATCATAATAACCTATTTTTATTCAATCGTCGAGATTGGGAGGGTTAATTCAATATTTTTTTAGGAAATATTCAAATTGATGACTAAAAATTTGTTTCAAAATCAGGCATTTAATCTAAACGTTTTCTTGAATAATATTAATAATCTTATCTTTTGTTTATTAGTTATTTTTATTTTAGAGTATCCTTTTTTTAAGTTAACTAACAACGAGATTTTTCATTTTTTAGTTTATTACTTTTTTATTACTTTACTTTATTTATGGTCTCCTGAAAATAAAAGGAACATTTGTAACGAGATAATTTTGCCATGGCTCGAACTAAAAAATAACAAAATGAATTCCATTTTATATTGTTATTGCTATTAGAGAATGGAATTCATTTTGTTTTAATAAAAATGAAATATTAATTTAGATAATAATCTATTATTATTAGATTAATATTATTTATATTCTTGATAATTTGTAAATTTTACAAAAAAAAAATTATAACAAAAATTAGAATCATTTTTTTGAATTAGACCTATTCATATTATTTAGTCTATTGGTTAATTATTTATTTGTCACACAAAAAAAACTTTTTGAGTTACCGGTAGAAAGAGATTTCGCTAATGAAAAAGCTTTCAATGCTGCCCAATATCCTTTCTTTTTCCAAAGATTTTTACGAATACGTTTTTTGGAACTAGAGGTGCGCTTTTTTGGAACTGCCATTTTAAAATTATAATTGGTTCATCGGTTGGATGTGAAAGACATCTAGTGTTCAAAATCAATTGTTCTTTACTATATCTCTAGCTAGCTATTCTAGAAATTGCATTCCCTTGGTGTTTGGAAAAATTATTTAAAATATTAGTAAGAACAATACGATCTACTATGCCAAATAGAATAGATTGAAGTTGATAAAATCAAAAATACAAACAAAAGGGATTTGGGGTCTTTACTTTCTGTTTTTGTCATGTTACATTCTTACATGTAATAAAATACATGGAAAGGTTTAAAAACTACCTGGAAAGGTTTAAAAACTCAATTCCTCTTCCGCTTAAGATTAAAAAAAAAAAACTGTAATAATTTTTTTTTTATTATATTAAAAAAATGGATCAAGTTCGAAGAAAGAGGACATTTAATTTTAATTTTTAAATTCGAATGGTCTTATGTAGTTAATTGATTAAAATATCCAAAACACTTTCGAAAACTAAAATAAAAGCCATTTTTTTTTTGCCCCTCCGTTTTTATTTTACATAAAAAAGTCTAGGATAGCAAAGCATTTCTTTTAAATAGTTTTTATTGTAATCGAAGACATTAGTTCTAAAAAAATTAGTTAATGATTGGGAATAACCGAACCAAACTGCAATAAATAGGTTTTATGAGTCAAGTTATGGGCCCTATGATTACCTTTTTGCTGTCATTATTTAGCCTTGCTCTATAGATATAAATAAATTATTGTATTACGTAATAATTAGATCGAAATTGCAATTTTTCGTTTTTATCTTCATAAAATTTCATAGTAACAATTCAATATTACTAATAAACTAATAATAAATTAAAGTACATATTTATTTTTCGCTCGTAACTTGTTTATATCATTTGACTAACCCTAATTCTTCATCTTCATCTTCATTTGAAATATTTGAAGTAGTTTGGAAAGATTCCGAATAATTAAGGTTGGAAAATGAAATTCTATTTAAGTTGTATTTTATATATCTTAATTTTTTTATTAATCGACCGCTTTCAAAAGAAAAGAAATAAGAATTGGTGAATCAGAAACAATTAATTAAGATAATTTTTTTATTTATTTTTATATGGAATATACATATCAATATTCATGGATCATACCGTTCATTCCCCTTCCAGTTCCTATGTTAATAGGAGCAGGACTTCTACTTTTTCCAACGGCAACTAAAAATCTTCGCCGTATGTGGGCTTTTCCGAGTGTTTTATTATTAAGTATAGTTATGATTTTTTCAGCCCATTTCTTTATTCAGCAACTAAATAACAATTCTGTCTATCAATATGTATGGTCTTGGACCATCAATAATGATTTTTCTTTAGAGTTCGGCTCCTTAATTGACCCACTTACTTCTATTATGTCAATATTAATCACTAGTGTTGGGGTTATGGTTCTTATTTATAGTGATAATTATATGTCTCATGATCGAGGATACGTGAGATTTTTTGCTTATATGAGTTTTTTCAATACTTCAATGTTGGGATTAGTTACTAGTTCTAATTTAATACAAATTTATATTTTTTGGGAATTGGTTGGAATGTGTTCTTATCTATTAATAGGTTTTTGGTTCACCCGACCCAGTGCGGCGAATGCTTGTCAGAAAGCGTTTGTAACTAATCGTGTTGGAGATTTTGGGTTATTATTAGGAATTTTAGGTTTTTATTGGATAACAGGTAGTTTTGAATTTCGGGATTTGTTTGAAATATTCAATAATTTGGTTTATAATAATGAAGTTAATCCTTTATTTGTTACTTTCTGTGCTTTCCTATTATTTGCTGGCGCAGTTGCTAAATCTGCTCAATTTCCCCTTCATGTCTGGTTACCCGATGCCATGGAAGGGCCTACCCCTATTTCAGCTCTTATACATGCTGCTACCATGGTAGCAGCAGGAATTTTTCTTGTAGCTAGGCTTCTTCCTCTTTTCATAGTTATACCTTATATATTAAATATAATATCTTTAATAGGTATAATAACATTATTTTTAGGAGCTACTTTAGCTCTTGCTCAAAAAGATATTAAGAGAGGTTTAGCTTATTCTACAATGTCTCAATTGGGTTATATGATGTTAGCTTTAGGTATGGGTTCCTATCGAGCTGCTTTATTTCATTTGATTACTCATGCTTATTCGAAAGCATTGTTGTTTTTAGGATCTGGATCTATTATTCATTCGATGGAAGCTAT